TGGATCCGGAGACACATTTGGTTGTGAATTCCAACGTGGCAGATAAATAGATCTGCATGGCCCAATCAATAGTTCAAGTCACACACTCCCATAATCCATCCTCTCTTCGGAAAATTCACTTCAACTACTCGTATCAAATAAAGAATACGATACTTCGCTTCGGAGTTGAAGAGACGTATCCAAATAACATGTCTTATTTTTTTTTTTCAATAACCCATATTTCTAGCAATGAAATACTATTTGTTTCTCATTCCTTCTCAATGTAATATATGATCAATTACAAATATCGATGATCTATAAAGGACCCGAAATACCTTGTTTACGTATCATTGGAAAGTGCATTAACATAAATACGGCAGTAAGAAGAGGCAATACAAACGTATGTAAACTATAAAAACGAGTCAAAGTTGATTGTCCCACACTAGCACTTCCACGTAATAACTCTACTAAAGGCGACCCTATTACAGGAATAGCTTCAGGTACGCCTGTCACGATTTTTACTGCCCAATAACCTATTTGGTCCCGAGGTAAGGAATAACCAGTTACACCAAAAGATGCAGTCAATACAGCCAAAACCACACCAGTAACCCAAGTTAATTCGCGAGGTTTTTTAAATCCACCAGTAAGGTATACACGAAATACGTGCAGGATCATCATTAGAACCATCATACTTGCTGACCATCGATGAACTGATCGAATTAACCAACCAAAGTTGGCCTCAGTCATTATGTATTGAACAGAGGAAAAAGCCTCTGTAACAGTTGGACGATAATAAAAAGTCATAGCAAAACCTGTAGCTACCTGTACTAAAAAACAAGTAAGTGTTATTCCCCCTAAACAATAAAATATGTTGACATGAGGAGGAACATATTTACTAGTTATATCATCTGCAATCGCTTGAATCTCGAGACGTTCCTCAAACCAATCATAGACTTTATTGAGATAGGGAAACTCCCCCTCCGAGAACCGTATATGAGAATTTCATCTCGTACAGCTCAAGCTGAAACACACAAATACTGATTTCAACAGATATGCAATAAAAAGTTCAGAACTTCTTAGCCACTTGATTCGATTTGCCCCGAAAATACGAAGTAAGAAAAATCTGAAATCTCCTCTTTGTATGATAATGCCAAAAATATCAAGTTGGCTCATCTATATTTTTTTTATGTTAATTGTTACAGGCCTCTTGAATTTTCTCTTTCCTATTTTTTATTTGTTATTTGATTTCTTATTTTTTATGTAATGCGGATTTACTTTTGTTATTTATAGGAATTCGCTTGTTCAGACCCTATGAATCAATTGAAACTTCAGATTCATACTAGAACCACGATGATTTAATAAAGCAAAGCCTCAAGCTCAACTTAAACTCAAAGGTTCTATGAGTAAGAACTCTTTGATGATCATTTATTCAATGAATGGACTGACTCAACAAAAGCTAGATAAAGAGTTGTCTTTCGATCAAAATCAGTCTGAAGTAAGAAAAATCGTTTGATTTGGAAAATATTTATTTGAAAATTTTTGAGTTCGGTTGCGAGGTCTGATGGGTATGAATCATAGTTTCATTATTTATTTTCTTGATCTATTCTATATATTCATATTCCGTGCTCCAGATACTAGAATAAATATCCGACGAGATAGAATCATCTTGATAAAGATAACAGGCCCATTCTCTGTATGATCAATAGGATCAATTATAACAAGTCACACACTCATATTCCGGAAATACCGAAACAAAAAAATTCCACGGTCGAACTACCAGAACAGTCTAGAAATCTGAATCGTCAATAAAATAAAGTAATTTTTTGATTGAAAACTAGGACTTCATAACTCTTATAAACCTAACTCATTGAAATTCCATCTAGTAAAACAGAAGAATTATAAATTTCCAAGATAATAGATAGAAATACCGCAAATAGAGCCATTGCAACCCCCATTAATGGTGTAGTCCCCCAGCCTGGAGCTACTTTACCATATTCTGAATTCAATGGTTTCAATAAATCCCCTACAGTAGTTCGTCTTGGCCCAGATCTAGAACTACCCTCAACGCTTTGTGTAGCCATAAATCCTATTTTATTTAATCATTGGTTGAGATCTGTTGACTTTGTATACCATTCCGTTGTAGTTGTAAATAAACGATCTTATCGTAGATCCATTGTGATCTTGAAATTATCTAAAAATGGAAACAGCAACTCTAGTCGCCATCTTCATATCTGGTTTACTTGTAAGCTTTACTGGGTACGCCCTATATACTGCCTTTGGGCAACCCTCTCAACAACTAAGAGATCCATTCGAGGAACACGGGGACTAGTTGAAGTAATGAGTCTCCCATATGGGGGGCTCATTACTTCAATTGAGATAATGAAAAATTACTTCACTTTTTTAGTTGGAACCTTGGGTGGTTCTCGAAAAAAGATAGCGAAAAAAATTATCCCTAAAGTCGAGACTAAAAGGAATGTATAAACCAATGCTTCCATAGATTCAATCGTGGTTTACAATTATAGCTTCCACACCTATTCATTTGGGATCATTTACCATATAAAGAAAAGAGTCAAAGAAAAGATGATGATTCAAGTCAAGATTTCTTTTCTTCGATACCCTACGACAAATAAAAAATAGAGGTCAAAGATACCAGAACAATGTTGTATCAGACTGCTCTCCTTGTAGTTGGATCCCCAACTTTTTGGAATGCTCCAAATTCCACTTGAACATCCAAATCTGGATCAATACCAGCAAAAACATCTCTGAACAAAGTCCTAGCACCATGCCAAATGTGCCCGAAAAAGAAGAGCAAAGCAAAAGTCGCATGTCCAAAAGTGAACCAACCCCTTGGACTGCTACGAAAAACACCATCAGATTTCAAAGTAGCCCGATCTAATTCAAAAATTTCACCTAATTGGGCACGTCTAGCATATTTTTTCACAGTAGCAGGATCACTATAGCTGACTCCATTGAGTTCACCACCATAGAACTCAACAGTTACACCTACTTGCTCAACACTATACTTTGACTCGGCTCTTCTAAAAGGAACATCTGCTCTTACAATTCCGTCTCCATCTACCAAAACTACCGGAAATGTTTCAAAAAAAGTAGGCATACGACGTACAAAAAGCTCGCGCCCCTCTTTATCCCTAAAGACGGGGTGTCCTAACCAACCAACAGCTATTCCATCGCCGTTGTCCATTGAGCCTGCTCTGAATAATCCCCCTTTTGCTGGGTTATTACCAATGTAATCATAAAAAGCTAATTTTTCGGGAATTTTAGACCAAGCTTCGGATAAACTCAGATTTTCAGCTAGTCCGGCGTTAACTCTTCGATATATTTCTTGCTGAAAGTATCCCTGATCCCACTGATAACGAGTTGGACCAAATAATTCGATTGGGGTTGTTGCTGAACCATACCACATAGTTCCAGCAACAACGAAAGCTGCAAAAAAGACAGCAGCGATACTACTGGAAAGTACAGTTTCAATGTTGCCCATACGCAATCCTTTGTATAGACGTTGAGGCGGACGGACACTAAGATGAAATAAACCCGCTAATATGCCCAATGTACCCGCTGCAATATGATGAGAAGCTATTCCTCCGGGAACAAAAGGATCAAAACCTTCCGCACCCCATGATGGATTTACAGATTGTACTTTTCCAGTTAGTCCATAAGGATCGGACACCCATATTCCAGGACCATACAAACCTGTTACATGAAATGCGCCAAAGCCAAAGCAAGCCACCCCGGAAAGGAATAAATGAATTCCAAAAATCTTTGGCAAATCTAAAGAGGGTTTACCTGTACGTTCATCACAGAAAATTTCTAGGTCCCAATACACCCAATGCCAGATAGCTGCCAAGAAGCACAAGCCAGAAAACACAATATGTGCACCTGCCACACCTTCATAACTCCAAATACCAGGATTCGTTATAGTTCCTCCTGAAATACTCCAACCACCCCATGAATTAGTTATTCCTAACCGAGTCATGAAAGGTATAACGAACATACCTTGTCTCCACATTGGATCAAGAGCGGGGTCAGAGGGATCAAAAACTGCTAATTCATATAGAGCCATCGAACCGGCCCAACCAGAAACTAGAGCTGTATGCATTATATGAACAGAAAGCAATCGACCGGGATCATTCAATACGACAGTATGAACACGATACCAAGGCAAACCCATGGAAATACCCCTCTAAAAAAAAATAGACACTATGTCACTTTATTTTATCGCATTGGAAAGACTATGACTATACTATGTACCTAACCTTTTCAGTAGATTTTGTATGAGAAAGGATTCATATTTATTCCGTTCCATTGAAAATAACGGAACAATTCTGTTCGTAAGAACAAAGGGAAGCAAATCTATTCTATACTCGATAAGTACCAATACGCAATGGGAGGATTAGTCCCACTTTCGGGAAACGAACGTATAGATATTTTTGTTTATCACCGATCCATTAGAAAAAATTTTTCCTTATTCGTTCTGTCTTACTTTCAATCTATGTATAAAATAAACAGAAAAAGGATGAAGCAAAAAATCCATTCTTACGTTTCCATATTAAAGTAAAGTATAGTACTTTATTTTTTTCTTTAATTTAATGCCCATTGGTGTTCCAAAAGTACCTTTTCGGAGTCCTGGAGAGGAAGATGCAGTTTGGGTTGACGTATAGTGCGACTTGTCAGACATATTGGGTCATATGGGATTTACCCGTTTTCTCCCCCGATTGAGATATCCTCTGTTTCGCCCAATAAATTTTGTATTGAGTGAACTCTCAATTATTCGGAGCGTGAAATGAGTACAATTAAATCCATTTTTTATATTATATTTATATTGTATATTGGGGATCATTATTATCAATTTAGAAGAATTTATGGTTGACTTGGACTGAGAAAACGAAAATAAAGTATCCAGGCTCCGTTCAGAAAATACCAAATTGATAAAAAATTGGTAATATATTTATGATTACCACTTGTATCATAAACAATGCTTATACTTACTCCTATAGTATTACTCCTATAGTATAGCAGTGATCTCAAACTACCAACCAATGTAGTAGCAATGTAGTAGTATAATGAATACCTCGAATAGTTATGGGAACGCATGAGACGAATTGAAAAAAAAAGGGTTGTAATAAAAAAAGTGGTACTGAGACCATTTGCCCTATATGTACAAATGGAATTCGGACAGATCTTTTCCCGGAGTAGAACATGAACCTAAAAGAATTGAATGAAAGGGCCCATTCAGAAACAAGAAAATTACATCGTGATTTGAATCTCGATGAAACAATACATCAATGAAAGGTTAATTCAATAAGTTCAGTAAATTCTTTTTTATAGAGAAGGGGGCTCATCTCGTGTTTTTGGAAAAATAGAGGAAAACCCCTTCATTAGAAAAACAAAAAAACCTATTAAAGAAAAAAGAAATAGAACTGGAATCGACGCATTGATTCTTTTTTCGAAATTTTTTTGAACCGTATGCATCCAAAGGTGCACGTACGGTTTCTAAAGGATACAATTTTGTCCTAATCAATCGACTTTATCGAGAAAGATTACTTTTTTTAGGCCAAGAGGTTGATAGCGAGATCTCGAATCAACTTGTTGGTCTCATGGTATATCTTAGTATCGAAGATGATACTAAGGATCTTTATTTGTTTATAAACTCCCCCGGAGGATGGGTAATACCAGGAATCGCCATTTATGATACTATGCAATTTGTACCACCTGATGTGCATACAATATGCATGGGATTAGCCGCTTCAATGGGGTCCTTCATTTTGGTCGGAGGAGAAATTACCAAACGTTTAGCATTCCCTCACGCTTGGCGCCAATGGGTTTTTATTTGAAAAAAAAAAGAAAGAAGACTATGCCTTCGCCATATTGAATATGAATAATAAGTAATAATAGCATGGCACTTCGAGTTCGATATGAACATTATTGTTGTTTCATAACATGAGATTTTGTATCGAGATAGTAGTATGAAACAAAGATTATTTCCGACTTGCTCTTATGTGTCGGGGTACATTTCATTTTAGCGTCACAAACCATTTTTCTTCCACACTAGAAGTATCTTTTTTATATTTATGAAAGAGTACGAAAATGAAAAAAAAAATAAGTTTTTCCTTATTTCATTGTATCAGAAAGGAACTTTGGGATTGCTAAATCACAGACGAGATAAATATATAAAGCAACAGAACCATCATAGTATTTTTTTTACTCCTACGAAAAGAAGGGTGGTAAATGGATGATTCAAATGATCTATATCAGATGGATTTCTTTCTTCGATTCTATCGAAGAGAAAAAAAAATTCCATTGCAGAGCCGTATGCACAAAAGATGCCTGTACGGTTGTTCAATTCTATTTTCTTTTTTTTTTTCTTTTTATTATTTTTCCTTACTTTAGCCCAATCATGCGAGATAGAAGAACCGTTCATGATGTTATATCAATATCATCAAATCAGGGTTATGATTCACCAACCCGCAAGTTCTTTTTATGAAGCACAAGCAGGGGAATTTATCCTGGAAGCGGAAGAACTACTGAAACTTCGCGAAACCCTCACAAAGGTTTATGTACAAAGAACGGGCAACCCATTATGGGTTGTATCCGAAGACATGGAAAGGGATGTTTTTATGTCAGCAACAGAAGCCCAAGCTCATGGCATTGTTGATCTTGTAGCGGTCGAAAATGAAAATACTAGGGATTTTGTATAAATCCATTTCAAAACATAGTTTGAATTTTCTATGATTTAATATTGAATAGAAAAAATTCATAATCATCAATCATCAGGTTAAGATCGATCTAAACCAATCCATACTCTATATACATATATATATTACGATATGCCAACCATTAAACAACTTATTAGAAACACAAGACAGCCAATAAGAAACGTCACGAAATCTCCCGCTCTTAGAGGATGTCCTCAGCGTCGAGGAACATGTACTAGGGTGTATGTGTGACTCGTTCAGATCATGAGTTCGAACTAATGAAAAATTTTTCCAGCATCAATGACCAGTACCAACGAGTAGGATAAATAGAGAAGATTTTTTATATACCTATATTGTGTATAAAATTTATGGTTTACATTGGTGCAAATCCAACAATCACCTATATTTGAGATGAGAAACAATTCACCATTGGTAGCAAATAGTTATCTATTAAGCAGGGGAAATGTTACTATAAGAAGCAAAAAGATTATGCTCCTATTGTTGAAAGGACGGACTAAGAGGGTCAGCTATCTAGCAAACTTTCCTAATAAAATGCCGTTACTGTATGGATAACTCTTATTGTGCAAAGAGCTATTACTCTATAATTGATGGGTAGAGCCAAAACGTGTGAACTATACAAGTTCACAATAACATTTGATTAAACAAAAGAAGAGGCTCCGGTGTATAGAGAGGACCTCACCGTTTAAGCAGTAACCATAGAAACGATGGAACCCACTATTTTTTATTTAGTATCATTAGAATTTATTATTTCTAGGTGAAATAAAATACTTGAGAAGGAATAAAAAATAGTGGTCAGGAAGGTTATAGTAGCAAAAGCCATTGGAATTTATATTTTATATATCGGAAGAATCCGTTTTGTTATTAATTGACCGCTGGAGGGGAAAAGGATAACTAAAAGAATATAAATTAATTAGTTATTCATTAAGGTTAAATTTGATTCAATGACCAGAGTTAGACGGGGATATACAGCTCGGAGACGTCGAACAAAAATTCGTTTATTTGCATCAACTTTTAGAGGGGCTCATTCAAGACTCACTCGAACAATTACTCAACAGAAAATGAGAGCTTTGGTTTTCTCTCATAGAGATAGAGGCAGGCAAAAAAGGGATTTTCGTCGTTTGTGGATCACTCGGATAAACGCAGTAGCTCGTGAGACTAAGGTATTGTATAGTTATAGTAAATTAATAAACAATCTGTACAAGAAACAATTGCTTCTTAATCGTAAAATACCTGCGCAAATAGCTGTATCAAATAAGAATTGTCTTTACATGATTTCTAATAAGATCATCAAATAAAGAAAGGACATTATTCAGTATTAAAGTAATAAAATATACAGGAATGATTGAAATAGAAATCCCCGGAGTTTTTTCTCCGGGAAGATAAAAAAAAAAAAAAGAAATTAAGATAAGTAAGAGGAATGAATTTATATGTTTCAATAAAAAAAAAGATTTCTTCTTTCTCCATTTTTTGTTTTTTATAACACAAAAATCCACTCTAGATTGTAGTACTTTTCGAACAAAACATCAAACAATCTGAGTTCTAATTAATTAGAGTTTTGAGTCAATTAAAGAGTATGTCTAGTTATTTCTGGTTCTAGGACCATTAGTTCTGGGGATCGACTCCGCTCTCTCAAATTGTTTCTCATTATTAAGAAAAGGTAACAAAGATAAAATACGAGCTTGTTTTATAGCAATAGTAATTAATCGTTGTTGTTTCAAGGTCAATCTATTCACCCGTCTAGATAATATTTTTCCTTGTTCACTAATAAATCGACTAATTAAACTCATGTTTCTATAATCGATTCTATCCCCTGATCCAATTGGGGGCAAACGTCTACGAAAAGATCGCTTGTATTTACGAAAAGATTGCTTGGATTTTTCCATGGTTTATTCCTTATCTCTAAAATTCTATTTCTTTATTTTATTCACTTCAGATCCGACGGAACTAGGCTTTGATTTTTGATTTCTATAATTTAATTATAGAATTTATATATATATATATATATATACATTATTATGTTAAGTTCTTCCTCCTCCTTTGCGAGATCGCACGCGCATTCTGTGCAATCTATTTCTTTATTTCCCCATGAATTGTATGCTTGTGACAATAGCGACAAAATTTTCTCAATTCTAATCGACCGGATGTATTGTGTCGATTTTTTTGAGTAATATATCTAGAAATGCCCGGCGATTCTTTATTGACATCATTTCGAGTACAACAGGTACATTCCAAAATAACTATAACTCTAACTTCTTTACCCTTGGCCATGAACCTCCTTTGAATTTTGGATCGACTTAACTCTTCTATTTTGATCCGAGCCGAAGAAGAAGATAAGAACAAAAAATAAAAAAAAAAATTAATAGAAGTTACTAACTAGAAATGAAATGTAATTTCTAAGGATTTCAGTACAATTAAAAATTAACAATAAATTCGAATTTCGAATTCTATTTCTATAAATTATTCTATAAATTAAATTGGATTTCCATAATAGAATATTATTCTATTATATTAATGATAATTAATAGTAATTAAGTTAAGAAATTAATAATTAATAAAATTAAATGATAATTAATAGAAAAGAAAATTTATTTAATTTTATTAAGGATAATTAATTTTCAAAATTTAATATTTTTAAAATAAATATTAACTAATAAATATTAACTAATTAAGTATTACTTAATTATAGAGTAATAAATAGAGTAAAGTAATAATTTTTAATAAAATAAAAAGTGAAATAATAAGATTTAAGAATTAAGTAATACAATTTCTTTCTAACTATCAATTATTCTTATCCTAAAGAACTGAAAGGGGCGAAATTAGAACTTAATGGAGAATTGTATCTCTAAATTTATTCGCTTCTTCACATATCAATAACTAAAAAAAGGGAAATGACAAGGCATCTGGGAATAAACGATTAATTTCTATCAATAGACCTGCTAAAGACCCAAACCATAGAGTACTTAGCACTGGTGCCACGGAGAGATATGTTTTTATATCTCGCATTTCAAATCCTCCTTCCTTATTGGAATACATATATAGTCAGATGCTGTAGTTCAAGATCATTTGTATTTATTTTACACGAAATTCCTAACCAAAAAAGATATGTACAATAAAACAATAGATAAGATTTTCCTTTTCCGAAGAAAAAATTATCCCTTCTTCCTAAGTTTTTCTGATAAATATTAAAGTTTCACATGTATAGAATTCTTTTATTATATGTATATGAAACTAAAAAGAAGAACTGACAAGAAGAATTTTCTTGTTATATGAATAAAGGATAAAATGAC